AAAATTAAAAAGGGGTAAAGTACCTTTGTGTTGATTGTTTTCTAAATGTTCTTCTGCATGGAAAAAGGGAATAAATAAATCAATCAAATTTCGGGAGGCCTCATGAAGTGCTTCTTTAGGAGTTAAACTTCCATTTGTCCATATTTCGAGAAAAAGTATTTCTTGGTTTTCATTTCCATTCACATAAGAATGAATACTATGATTTGCATTTCGAACAGGCATGAATACAGCATCTATAGGATAACTTCCATTTTGAAAGTTATTTGGCGTTTTTATACGATATCCGCGATCCCTCTTGATTTGTAATTCAATACACAAAGTTATTGGTTCTGTTAGGTTAGCTATATGCTGTGTATTATCAACGATTTCCACGGAAGGTGGTAAGATGATATCTTGAGCAGTTACATATCGGGGACCCTTGACACAAATAGACGCATCACGAGTTCCATATAGATTACTTCTCAATACAATTTCTTTCAAATTCATTAAAATTTCATGTACGGATTCTTGAATACCGATTATGGTAGAATATTCATGTGGTAGTTTCTCGAATTTTACGCGTGTGATACATGTTCCTTCTATTTCTCCAAGCAAAGCTCTTCTCATCGCAATGCCTATTGTATCGGCTTGTCCTCTCATAAGTGGAGCCAGAATAAAGCGTCCATAATAAAGACGTTTACTGTCTGCTCTTGATTCAACACATTTCCACTGTAGTGGCCGAGTAGATACTGTTACTTTCTCTTGAACCATAGTAATATTATTTGATCAAATCATTGAATTATTTATTTCTCTTGAAATATTTTCAATGTTTAGTTTTACACACGTCTTTTTTTAGGGGGCCTGCATCCATTATGTGGCATAGGGGTTACGTCTCGTATGAAACTTAATAGTATACCACTTCTACGAATAGCCCTTAATGCCGCATCTCTTCCGAGACCGGGGCCCTTTATCATGACTTCTGCTCGTTGCATACCTTGATCCATTACTGCCCGAATAGCATTTCCTGCTACGGTTTGAGCGGCAAAAGGTGTCCCTCTTCTTGCACCCTTGAATCCACAAGTACCGGCGGAGGACCAAGAAATTACCCGCCCCCGTACATCTGTAACAGTCACAATAGTATTGTTGAAACTTGCTTGAACATGAATAACTCCCTTTGGTATTCTACGGGCATTTTTACGTGAACTCATATGTCTATTCTTACGTGAACCAATTCTTGGTATAGGTTTTGCCATCTCATAAATCTAAGCCAGAGATATATGGATATATCCATTTGACATCAAAACAGAGCTTTTATTTATTTTTATTTATTTGAACATTGGGTCCTTTAGATTTATGGAGTTCCCCTCCCCCCTTTTTTCTAAAAATTCTCTATCCTTGTCTTTGTTTATGTTTTGGGTTGGAACAAATTACTATAATTCGTCCTCGCCTACGGATCAGTCGACATTTTTCACAAATTTTACGGACGGAGGCTCTTATTTTCATATTTGTCATTCCTTAACTTAATTCTGAATCTCTTTATTGGAAGAAAATAAGTTTCTTGAAATTTTGAATTTTGAATTGTATCTCCATGAAATGAATGTTGAAATTTATAAAATCACCTAATCACTAATATCATTGGGAAGTGATTCAGAAATTAAACCTTAATGAGTCTTTTTTTGTTCTTTCACTTGAGGTATCAACTAATGTGTGAGGCATAATATTAGAAACCTACCCTTTTTTCACACATACAAAAGTTCTATAATATAATTCGTATATCATAAAAGATTACCATATATAGCACAAAATTTCTCCACCGATTCTTTCTAGTCGAGCTTCTTTGTCTGTCATTATACCTCGAGAAGTAGAAAGAATTACAATCCCCATCCCTCCTAAAATTCTTGGGATTCGTTGATAATTATAATAGATTCGTAGACCGGGTCGACTGATCTGTTTTAAATTTAAAACAGTTTTATCTGGTCCTTTCCTATTCCTTTTCCTTCTATGTCGTAGGGTTAAAACCAAAAAAAGATTGTTGCTTTCCTGATGTTTCCTCATGTTTTCAATAAAACCTTCTCGTAAAAGGATTTTAAGAATGTTTTCAGTGATGTTAGTATATGGTATTCGAACTGTTCTTTTTTTATTCATGTCAGCATTTCGTATAGAAGTTAGTATGTTAGCAATAGTGTCTTTACTCATAAGAAACTAAGATTTTTGTTGTCCTCGAATTTTGATCTAATTGATATAATCAACATGCTCTTTTTTTTTTTTTTCTGAATTATTAAATATTTATGAAATATTAAAGGCATATACGTGAACCACAAACAATCTACTAAATTAATCAATTTCATTCAAATACTATAAGCTTTATTATGGTCTCATCTTATAATACTTCGGGTGCTAACGAAACTATTTTAGTGAAATTTAATTGTCTTAATTCCCGGACGATTGCGCCAAAAATTCGAGTTCCTTTTGGATTTCCTTCTTGATCAATAACAACCGCAGCATTGTCATCATATCGTATTATCATACCATTGTCGCGTTTTAGTTCTTTACAAGTACGTACAATTACGGCTCTGATCACTTCTGATCTTTCTAGTGGTGTATTTGGTATTGCTTCCTTGATTACAGCAACAACAACGTCACCGATCTTAGCATATCGTCGATTACTAGCTCCTATGATTCGAATACACATCAATTTTCTGGCTCCGCTGTTATCCGCTACATTCAAATGGGTTTGAGGTTGAATCATATCGTTTTTTATCTGTTTTTTCAATGCAAGGGCAAAGCAAAGGGCTCAGTAAAAAAAAAGAAATATTGTTTATTCAAAACAAAATAAAGAAACCTGCAATTGGTTTTTTTCATCCGAAAAACCTCTTTCTTTTGGTTCTACATTCCTATCCTGAAATAATGAATTGAGTTCGTATAGGCATTTTGGATGCCGCTATTGAAATAGCCTTTCTGGCTATATTTTCTGGTACTCCGCTCATTTCATAAAGTATTCTACCTGGTTTAACGACAGCTACCCAATATTCGGGAGATCCTTTTCCTGAACCCATACGTGTTTCTGTAGGTCTTACTGTAACTGGTTTGTCTGGAAATATACGTACCCATATTTTTCCGCCGCGGCGTGCATTTCGTGTCATTGCTCGTCGCCCTGCTTCTATTTGTCTAGATGTGATCCAAGCAGGTTCAAGCGCTTGAAGGGCATATCTACCGAAGCAAATACGATTACCTCGATAAGATATTCCTTTCATTCTTCCTCTATGGTGTTTACGGAATCGGGTTCTTTTGGGGTTATAGTTGATGGTTATTTATTACTTCCATCTCTACTACAGAACTGGACATGAGATTTTCTTCTCATCCAGCTCCTCACGAACGAAACGATTAACGATTATAAAATAATATACATGTATTTAATAAATTAAATAATATATTGAATCATGAGAGTCTTTGATAATTTATTAGAAATTGATATATCTTTTTTTTTTTAGATATAACTAAACATACATTCGATTGATAATTATAAAAAATAAAATTTTGTTTTATTTTTATTATAAGGTTATAACGAATCTGTAGTTTGTTTTGCTTTTATATTATAATATTAGATATTGGATCGACTACAATTTTGAAATCCAAAAAAGAAAGATTTTCGCGGGCGAATATTCAGTTTTTATTTAATATTCAGTTTATCGGATTAGTGCATGGCATTACTTTTATTTTAGGATTAATTCATGACACGATTTTTCAGAATAAATGAGTTCCTAGTTCATTCCGCCATCCTACCCAATGAACCATTAGGATTCGTTTTCAATAGAATCTTATGTAATCAGGGGTTCTGTCGTTCCCATCGCTTCGCGATTAATGGTTAGGTCTGGATTCTACAACGGAGCCCCTAAATGAAATTTGTTCTTGAGTCAATACTCTCAGTCTTTATTGACTCGGGGCTCTTGATTTTTTTGTTCTATTCTATAAGTCTATAAGATCTTATAAGTCTATAAGTCTTATAAGTCTATAAGAACGATTTTATTTTGTTTAATTAGGGATCAATTAGTATTAATGCTTTATTACATTTCCCTTTATGAGATGAACCATCGACCTTACATATTGGAATTCTATATCATAGATTTTTTCTTTTTTTTTTTTCTCTTTCTCTCACCCTTCCATTTATCTATATACTTTCCTTTTATTCTTTCGCAACTCAGAATAAAATTGGTTTTTCTTTTTTTTATCTAAAAAAGATTTCAGTTGCTACAATGATATGACCAATATATCATATCTCGACTGTTTCTTTATATCCAGATAATGCGAAACGATGAGTTGGTTATTAGTTCATACTATGGGCTGGTCTTTTTTTTTTTGAATCGAACCCTAAAAAAATTAACGAGTCACACACTAAGCATAGCAATTATAATTATATCGAATCAAATAATTAATGGAATCTTTATTCAACCTTATAGAATTATTTGTTTTTGTTTTGATTTAACAGACAAAAAAGAATGAAAGAATTTTTTTTGTTCTATTAACTGATAGACCTAAAGATAAGTTTAAGTAAAGGTTTTATTATTACTCGTCTACAAATATCCAAATTTTGATACCTAAAGCCCCATAGATAGTTCGAACTGTATAGGAACAGTAATCAATTTTAGCCCTAATGGTTTGTAGAGGTACTCTACCTTCTCTGATCCATTCGACACGTGCAATTTCTTTTCCGTCGATACGCCCTGCAATTTGTATTTGAATTCCTTTTGTACCTGCTTGTTCGGTTAATTCAATAGCTTTTTTCATTGCTTTGCGGAATGACACTCTATTTTTTAATTGTCCGGCTATAAATTCTGCAAGAATATTAGGGTGTCCATAAGGATTTGCAATTCTTGTAATAGCAATATTGAGTTTACGGTTCACAGAGTTAAGTTCTTTTTGTATATTTAGCTGTAATTCTTCGATTTTTTGATGTTCTATTAATAACTTTGGGAATCCCATATAGATTATGACTTGAATCAAGTCGATTCTTTTTTGAATCT